TTTCACGGAATAACACTCGTATATATTGAGCTCGTAATGGTACCTCGCAATTCAAAAGTCTCTCTACGGCTGAAGAATGAGCGTGTTCTTGGGCCATCATAGAAACATAGATAGGGTCGACGACGGAACGAACAACGAAACTTTACGACAGCTTTTTCGTACACGTTCACTTGCATCACATACACAAGTGCTCTCTGAACCGTGCAATAAGGTCACCCATAACACGGCTCTCCCATTTGAGTTATCTTAGCCCCCAGCCATGCTATTCAAGAATATTAGAAAAATGGCAGCGTAAGGTAACAACTAGTATTGAAAGCTGGTCGCCTTTGGAAGCGTTCGCTGGTAACCAAAGCGTATCGTTCCCGCAACCACTTTTGTACTTTGTTTATAGCTTTTTTAGGTTATGCAATAGAAGGGGGCTTGCACTTGAATTGAAGTAGCGCTTTTGGAATATGAGTAGGGCTCCTAGGTGGCGCGTTCGTGGAGGCAACCCGAAGGAAGAGCAAAAAGAAGGTTGGGTGCTTGTGGGGCAAGGCCACCCGGCCTCGAATAGGAGGGGGCTTAGCTCTGGATCCTCCCTGCTTGCAGAAATGAATGGATCAGAAGGGGGCTGGATTCTCTATTTCCGGGCCGGGCGGGAGGTGAAGGCCATAAGAGAAGATTGCCCTCCCGCTAAGGAAGAGGGGAAAAAGGCGCTGTCATCTATCTCGACCAGTTTCCCGAGGCGTTGGAAATCCAGACCGGCTCAGAGAATCACTGGTGCTATTTAGCCCTTCGTTTCGACAACAAAGAAGTCATCTTTGACGATTTCCCATTCCTTCCCTGCCGAGCCGCCTCTCTTCGCCCTCTGCCTTCCCTTTCTATAACATAGCCAAGCGCCCTCCTTTACAATCACTAATAAAAAAGAAATAGCAATCAAAGCCCTATCGTATCAGTACGTCTCTGTGATTTTTCCGGCCCCAGGGGACTTTACTCGACCCATTCCCCAGTCTCCCGCACTGCTCAAGTAAGTGTGCGACTCCGTATGAGGACCTCCTTCCCTTCTGCCCACTCTCCGTTCACACGGTTCTCAAAGCAGAGGAGGAAGGGTGGGCAGCAGGTACCACGAGCCCTCTGTCCCACACATCTATCCAGAAGCAAGTGTAGTTCACCGGTTCCACCGAATGCTCCTATCTGTCGGCAAAGATCGTGTGAGTGTGCAGTTATGCTTCGGATGCTTCGACATAGAATAGATCGACCCAGTTCCCGTTCTTTTCCGGTGCACTCGCTTTATATCTCCGACACACAAGGAAGGACGCGGTGGGAAGGAAGGAGCCCTAGCCTCTGTCCGGCCGATCATTCCGCTGGCATCTCGCATTCACGCCCCCGTTTGACTGCCGCTCGGGGATGTAGTTGTAGATACGTTAGTCTTAGTGGGTCGTTGGCTCCACTTGTTATCTCCTTCTACGACATGCTGTTGTCGTCGCCATATTCCATATGTCACTTAGTCATCTCTGCCTCGCTGCGGGTCAGCACCTCCGAAAGAAACGGAGGACTTCATTCAGTGACCCCGCGATCGCCCTCTGAACGATCAGAATAAGGTAAAGCTTGAAGATAAGTTTTGTACTCTATTAATTTCTCGGTCCCTCTAGTCGGGTGGGCGCCGGCCGGTCTTTCGACCAGATCCCCCTAAAAACCGTACGTGCGGGTCTCCCCGCATGCGGCTCACGCCATTCGAGGTGGCCCAGCCCAGCATTCATTCTAAAATCCTGTAGTGAAATTGAGACTGCTCGACTTCGGAAGCAAATTCGCGTGTAGGCAGCGCTGTCTGTCGTACCGTTGACTCTATCTATTCATTGAATTTGCTTGATTCCATTTTTATATAGGCTCGCTCCCTCTTTTTCCAAGAATTCATGCACTTCCTTTTACTCCATAGGGCCTTCTTTAATAGGTTCATAGTCCAAAGCCTTCCATTTCCGTCAAATGACCCGGCCTCCCCTGGCTCTTCCACCGTCCGGGCTCCCTTTCCTCCCTATGCTCCCCCGGCGCAGGCCTACCACGCTTCGCACCTGCGGCGTTTTCGCCAGACGGTCTTTGCCAGTAGTGCCATCCTCCCCGCTGGCTGTATGGGCGGGTTGTCCCTCGCTGCTGCGTTCTGTTAGGCTATGGATTACAGGAACAAATGTAGTTGAATGGAATAGCAGGCGGGTTACACGTTCCACTGTGCCGAGATTTGAGGTGCAGGTGGTGATGATCACCCCGGGGTATGCGCTAGCGCCCTTGACAGGCACTCCAGAACCCGCCAACGCTCGTGAAAACCCGGGTCGGTCGGTCCTCCATTCATCCGACCGGAGGTGTGGATAACGAGGCCACCTTCACAACCTTCTCCCTTCTGTCCTTATGTTGTAGTAAGGTAGGGCGGTTCGCTTGAGTTGCTCAACCGCCCCTTAGCCCGGTGCTCATGACGCGCTACGGAACCTCCACCGTGCCGGGGGACCAAGCAGGGCATAGCTAGCGGCATAGGAGCCGACTCGGCATCAGCGGCTTCGTGCCGCACTGGAGTGATCCAATATGTGGTTCCGCACGTTCCACCACTTCTCCGTTCATTTCCAATACTGATCGTGAAACACCATGAGCAGCAGGATGTTGAGGTCCGAAATTCGAAGTGAAATTTTTGATTTGCCCGTTCCTAGTCGTCATGGGAAAGAAAGGCAGAAAGAAGAAAGAAATGATTCCCTTTTTTCTTGTCCAATACCACCAGTACCAGAAATGCATCTCCTTCGCCCGCCCGAGAGACTTATTGAACCCGAAAAGAAAGAAGGGAGAAAGATGCCCACTATGATTATCGATTCCTTCTTGATAAAACAATATCATAGCCTAGTATTCATGTCCTAGTCTTAATTTTGAATATGGGCACATACTAGAAACTGAGCCAGGCACATCCCTGTTTTCTTGTCTTAGCACTTCAAATTAGCTGCACCCTTCCAAGTTAGTCCAGGAGCCCTCTCAGATGCAGGTCTTTTCAAAGTGCAAAGTTTCAGTGATCACTTATGCAATTGTGAGTTGCTGTTTTGAGTTTCCTGCTTTTCGGGCTGTCCTCTTTTAGGGAAGGGAGCGTGCCCTAGTAGCATGAGACGACAGCCTTGCATAGGAGTAGTTCTGACTCCGAGAATAGAATCTTATCCCCGCCGACTAAGCCCGGACTCTTTCGCATCGCGCTAATTCAGTGCCAGCCGTTGGTGAAAGACCTGCATGGAGCCGAGCCCTTCTCACCTACCTGCTTTGGGGAGAGTTTGACCCGGACAAAACTAGTGGGTGTCGCCTCCTCGAAGCAGCTCCCTCTCGCCCCGATTGATGAAGTCCCTGATTGAGAACACCATTGCTAACTTATGTATAATATGTCATACCTTCTTTCGAATCAATACCATTCCATGAGTGTCCTGTGGGTCTGATCAAGGCCAGTAGCTACGCCCTGCACTTTTGATAACCGGTTAGATATCCTAGCACTTTAGAGTTTGAGAAGGGTAAAGAAAATCGTCCTTTCTTTTGAGATCTGGACTCCTGAGGGAGGGTAATTTGATGCTAGCGAACGTTGTGGGTAACAAGGCGAATGAGTCAGTATCTAGTAACGGCTAGGATGCCAAGCGATGCAATGTAAAGAAGAAGAAGGTTTGGATGACCTCTGGGGGAATAGCACGCCCACAGAACGATATCGTGGAAATGCTGCACGGACCCGTATATATAGGAACAGAAACAAAATGACTTTTGGAGTTTGACGGTCCGTCCTCAAACCCACCTGTTGCCGATCCGACGTGGTAAAAGCAGATCGTGATTGATTGCTCTTAGAACACGCCGATACGGCACGCTCTCCCGGGTTCCAAGTTCTCTAATTTGAGTGACGTACGATTCATACGTACGCACACTCAAAAGATGCCCTTGTGGAGAATGCAGGGAGCCCCGGATGTCCCGGTACTCGTTGAGTATGGCCTGGGGATGAAACCCATCACTCACCAAGGCAGCTTCTACGTATCGTTCCACTAGCAATTGAGCGTTTATAGTGGAGACCATACGTCCAAGGTCGTCGTTCCCTCCCCAATTGTTGATCAAGTACCTCTGATAGAGGATCCTACTTCTCTCTTCATCAGAGAGTAGAGGTTGCGGCAATTGTGGGATCACGACGGGGACAGGGGCAGGTGCGGGCGGCGTCTCCGGTTGAGGAAGAGGCTGCCCCGGTGGACTAAGTGGGGGGGAGGGGTTCCCCGCGTCACACCAGGCTATGACAGGATGTGAAATGCCCCCCGCTACTATCAACAAAAAGATCCATAGGAAAAGGGACCCATAGTAAACTTGGAAATACGACCGCCACTTGAATAAAGAAAGAGCACACGAAAAAAGTAAGGAAAAAATTATACACCTAAGATCACGGTGTAATCCCATGAAAAACGAATATATCTTGAAGCCCCATGGAAAGTACGAAGCGGAAAATACCAAAAAGACGGATCCTACAGCAAACAAGATGGGGTACTATAGATATATCATAACTCTCTAATTGAGACTCAATCTATACAATCAATCAGTATGTGCAATATACCGTTGCGATATGCTCTTTCAAACAGATCACAGATCTTCCCGCTTAGCTGCACTGCTCTCTGAGCTCTTTTGTCCGCTATCGCTTCCTCTAGTACTAGCTCTGATCTCTCTTCAGCAGTTGCAGTACGATTCTTTCATTCATCTCCTGCCCTTTATAGTCGTAATCGCTAGAAACTCTATATCATTGGCAATTGGCATTGACGTAATCTTTTTTCTCCTGTCGGAAGAGGGTCCTGTCGAAAGCAAGAAAAGGCATTGCAAATGGCGTGCCCTTACTCTAATTATAAATAAAGCTCTTTTGCGCTCTTGGTCAGGCCTGTAACAAGTATCTAAAAAATGTTTTCTTTTCGGCCTATGGTTCGGTCAAAGCAATGACTTGAGTGAGTAAGGAAGTAGGACCTTTTTACCCCGGCTGTGAGTTATTACTGGCCCCTCTCTGTCTCTCCCCCGCGCTGTGAATGAAGTGAGTAATTCGTTGGTGCTTGCCCTTCAGTAAGTAGTTCGGATGGCTGGATACATGCTACGCTCTGCCACGCTTGCCTGACCGCGAGAAGCCTTAGGGTAAAATAATCTTTAACAGCAATTTGAGAGCATCTTTGGAATTGAAAGAAGGGGCTAACCTGACTTTCACTTTCATAAAAAGAGAAAACTGGACTTGCACTTTAAGAAATGGAATTGCGATGAGCCAGAAGTTAGAATATCGCCTAACCACCTGTCTCCGTCTCCCGTAGTTCCCCCCAGAAACATCCGTTTGCCTACTTCTACTCTGGCCGGGGGTAACAGTCTTTTTGAGAACCAAGTGGCCCTTGAGGAAGACCTTCAGAAAACCCCTCTAACTCGGGGAAAGGAATTCAAACCCATAAAATGAGTCAAGTCTATGATAGGTACCAATAGTCTTTATGGCGCGCTTACCCCTTATGCAAAGCACCAATGACTTCGGTCTTCTGAAAGGGGCTTAGGGCATATCATCAAAGAAAGAATCCCGAGGAAGGGGGTGAAGCTGAGGTTAGAAAAGGTTTCTCCCGCTGTTGCTAGTTCTTCCGTTGTTGGTAGTTCCTCAGGTCGGGTTGTTTCTTTTTCAGAGCTTTTTCAATTCTTTCAGAACCTTTCGTATGCGCCTATTGGAAGATTTGGGCTACCTCCTCTCTTTCCGATCTCATTCAGATAATAAGCCAGTCCGGTTTATTATTATTAGATAGTGAGTGGGTAAGAGAGGTGCTTGGTCTGTCTCCGAATGTGGGCCTAGAAGCATTAGCCGAGTCTCTGAATATTCCCGAGGGTTCTCAGGATAAAGACAGCCTTAAGGTGCTAACGGAGCTTCCACGGTCTCAGTCCATGAAGGTGCTTGCTTTATTGGTTGGCAGCTTGGTTATAGTCGTTATGAAGAATGAAGGAGCACTGCTGCACTTCCACGACATGGGAAAGGATCATGGGATGAGGAAAAGAAAGAAAAGGTGCAAGGTGAGGAGATATCGAGAGGTAGAATAGCTGAAATGAGTTCAAAGGAATTAGTTAAGACACGCTTCTTTAGCACAGGCCACGGAGTGAAGTTGGAAGGTTCAATGAACTAGGCGAAGGGCAAATCTTGGGCGCTATTGTTGTCTATATACAAGTGGCGTAGGCGAAGCTGTGGCGACTCGTGGAGTAGACAGCGAGCTCCGCTTGAACAGAAAGCAGCAAGCTGCAAGCACTACTCTAAAAGCAGTGAGCTCCGCAACAAAAGCGAAGCGAGCCGCGGTAGCCTATTCAGTTTTTCAGCTGCATCGTACCATACTATGGGAGGGGTCCGTACCTCCTTTAGATAGAGCCCCCCTGCTCCTAATGTAGAGCTAGAACTACTGCTACCGTGGAATCCGCGGTCACACATAAGTATCTCGCCTTCCAAAAAGGCTGCTAATTAGCACTAATGCTAATGGGGACCATCGATCAAGAAGGACTTCGGAGACTGCAATCGAATTGATCAAAAAATCGAAAGAGGGCCAACTCTTCTAGTTGCGCCTCTAACCTTACTACGCTACCCTGATAAAAGGTCGAATTCAGCAGGACTGCAGGCACGAAATGCCGATCAAATCCGTTAAAGGAAGCCTAATCAAAGCGGGCAAACAAGAAGATCTGACTGGGCTGATGATGGACCGGATCTCGAAAGGCGAGAGGCTTTCATAAAGACGTATGATAAAAGGAGGGTCGAGAGAGGCTTATTGCACGATCCACCCAAGCCAGCTAAGCTAATAAATGCTGCATAAGATAAGAGAGTGGGAGGCCGGCCCCCGCCCATCTGGAGGTGCACACCCATTTATGAACATATACAAAGGGCTAAAGAGAGAAGTCCATGGAGAACTACCAAATCCAATTACTTTGATTTGTTCGTACCATTCTGTCATCGATCACTGCTGGGTCGGTTGGTGAGTCACCCAAAAAAAAGCATCGAGAAAGGGAAAGCATATATGTTTTATGAAATGATCAGCGGTTTCATTTATGCTATGCCCTGCATCGTGTTCGTCTGTGTTTATTGAGCTTTCAGCGCCATGCGCTTTGCTTCGCTTTATAAAAGAGAGAGAGCCTTGTCTTGAGAGTGAAAAGAAAGGGCAAGCGATAGAAAGGATAGTCCCTCGCGCGTTCGCGAGAACTACTAGAAAATGGTGAGATCATTAGATCATTAGTGAAAGAAGGACCAACGACGATCCTATCCTAAAGGAGAAGAAGGAGTAGGAGGAGTCAGTTTTCTTTGAAGATCGAGGAATCAATCTCCCAATTATGCCATTCGGAAGAAGTCTTCTACAGAGGGAAAGCCTGTTACGAGTAAGTGGAGAGGAAAGATCTCCAGAGATTCTTATCTCATTCCATTCCAGTGGCTCAACCAGTAACCAATGGCGAAAACTAAAAAATCCATGGTTTCCCGGTAGAACCCTATTTCGCCCAAGTTGTTTCAGA